TTATAAATTTAGCCCCCAGCTAAATTCAAAGGTTCTCTGAGTAAAAACCATTTGATCATCACTTATTTAATGAGTAGATGTAATGACTCAACAAGATCTATAGAAAGAGTTGTCCTTCGGACAAAATGAATAAGTCTAAAGAAAGAAAAATCGTTTGATTTTTGATAGGAAATACCCATCTGAAATTGTTTTTTTTTGAGTCCGGTTGCGAGGTCTGAATAGTAGGTATGAATCATAGTTCAAATATTTCTTTTATTGATCTATTCTATATATTCCGTGCTCCGGATATTAGAATAAATATCCGACGGGGTAGAATCATCTTGATAGAGATGACAGGATCATTCTCTGTATTATCAATAGGATCAATTATAACAAGTCACACGCTCATATTCCGGAAATACCGAAACAAAGAAATTCCACAGTCGAACTACCAGAATGGTCTATAAATCTGAGTCTTAAGTAATTTTTTTTTTTTTTTTTAACAAGGGCTTCATAGTTCTTATGAACCTAACTCATCGAAATTCCATCCAGTAAAACGGAAGAATTATAAATTTCCAAAATAATAGATAGGAATATCGCAAATAGAGCCATTGCGACTCCCATAAGTGGTGTAGTCCCCCAGCCCGGAGCTACTTTACCATATTCCGAATTTAATGGTTTCAATAAATTCCCTACGGTAGTTTGTCTTGGTCTAGATCTAGAACTACCCTCAACGGTTTGTGTAGCCATAAATCTTATTTAATCATTGGTTGAGATCTGTTGACTTTGTATACCATTCCGTTGTAGTTGTAAATAAACGATCTTATCGTAGATCCATTGTGATCTTGAAATTATCTAAAAATGGAAACAGCAACTCTAGTCGCCATCTTCATATCTGGTTTACTTGTAAGCTTTACGGGGTATGCCTTATATACCGCTTTTGGGCAACCCTCTCAACAACTAAGAGATCCATTCGAGGAACACGGGGACTAGACTAGTTGAAGTAATGAGCCTCCCAATATGGGAGGCTCGTTACTTCAGTTGATATAATAAAAAATCATTTCATTTTTTAGTCGGAACCTTAGGCGGTTCTCGAAAAAAGATAGCGAAAAAAATTATCCCTAAAGTCGAGACTAAAAGGAATGTATAAACCAATGCTTCCATAGATTCGATCGTGGTTTACAATTATAGCTTTCACACCTATTCGTTTGGGTGGGATCATTTACCATACCATATAAAAAAAGGGAAAGAATCAAAGAAAAGAAGGCGATTCAAGTCAATATTTCTCGGGTACCCTATTCAAAAAAAAAAAAAAAAATAGAGGTGAAAGATACCAGAGCAATCTTGTATCAAACTACTTGTCTCCTTGTAGTCGGATCTCCAAGTTTTTGGAATGCTCCAAATTCCACCTGAGCATCCAAATCTGGATCAATACCAGCAAAAACATCTCTGAACAAGGTTCTAGCGCCATGCCAAATATGTCCGAAAAAGAAGAGCAAAGCAAACGTAGCATGCCCAAAAGTGAACCAACCCCTTGGACTGCTACGAAAAACACCATCGGATTTCAAAGTAGCCCGGTCTAATTCAAAAATTTCACCTAATTGTGCACGTCTAGCATATTTTTTCACAGTAGCAGGATCACTATAACTGACTCCATTGAGTTCGCCACCATAGAACTCAACGGTTACACCTACTTGTTCAACACTATACTTTGATTCTGCCCTTCGAAAAGGAACATCTGCCCTCACAATCCCGTCTCCATCTACCAAAACTACCGGGAATGTTTCAAAAAAAGTAGGCATACGACGTACAAAAAGTTCGCGCCCTTCTTTATCTCTAAAGACGGGGTATCCTAACCATCCAACAGCTATTCCATCTCCGCTGTCCATTGAGCCCGCTCTGAATAATCCTCCTTTTGCCGGATTATTACCAATGTAATCATAAAAAGCTAATTTTTCGGGAATTTTAGACCAAGCTTCCGATAAACTCAGATTTTCGGCTAGTCCAGCACCAACTCTTCGATATATTTCTTGCTGGAAGTATCCCTGATCCCACTGATAACGAGTGGGACCAAATAACTCGATTGGGGTAGTTGCTGAACCATACCACATAGTTCCAGCAACAACAAAAGCTGCAAAAAAAACAGCAGCGATACTACTAGAAAGTACAGTTTCAATATTGCCCATACGTAATCCTTTGTATAGACGTTGAGGCGGACGGACACTAAGATGGAATAGGCCCGCTAATATGCCCAGTGTACCTGCTGCAATATGATGAGAGGCGATTCCTCCTGGAACAAAAGGATCAAAACCTTCCGCGCCCCACGCTGGACTTACAGATTGTACTTTTCCAGTTAGTCCATAAGGATCGGACACCCATATTCCAGGCCCATATAAGCCTGTTACATGAAATGCGCCAAAACCAAAGCAAGCCACCCCTGAAAGAAATAAATGAATTCCAAAGATCTTGGGCAAATCCAAAGAGGGTTTTCCCGTACGTTCATCACAGAATATTTCTAGGTCCCAATACACCCAATGCCAGATGGCCGCCAAAAAGCACAAGCCAGAAAACACAATATGTGCCCCTGCCACGCCTTCATAACTCCAAATACCCGGATTGGTTATAGTTCCTCCTGAAATACTCCAACCACCCCACGAATTGGTTATTCCTAAACGAGTCATGAAGGGTATAACAAACATACCTTGTCTCCACATTGGATCAAGAACGGGGTCAGAGGGATCAAAAACCGCTAATTCGTATAGAGCCATCGAACCGGCCCAACCCGAAACTAGAGCCGTATGCATTATATGGACAGAAAGCAATCGACCGGGATCATTCAATACGACAGTATGAACACGATACCAAGGCAAACCCATGGAAATACCCCTTTATCAAAGAAAAATAGACACTATGTAACTTTATCGCATTGGAATATACTATGTTATGTACTTTTCAGCGGATTTTGTATGAGAAAAGGTTACTATTTATTCTATTCCGTTGAAAATAACGGAAAAATTCTGTTCGTAAGAACAAAGAGAAGCAGATCTATTCTATACCCGATAAGTACCAATACGCAATGGGAGCATTGGTCCCATTTTGTGGGAACGAATGCATGGATACTTGTTTATTATTCGAACAGTCGATCCCTTCATTAAAATTTTGATTTATTCATTCTGTCTTTCTCTAAAAACCTTCCAATTTATGTATAAACTAGAATAAACAGAAAAAAATGATGAAGACAATAAACTGATTCTTACGTTTCCATATTAAAGTGAAGTATAGTACTTAATTTTTTTCTTTAATTTAATGCCTATTGGTGTTCCAAAAGTACCTTTTCGGAGTCCTGGAGAGGAAGATGCAGTTTGGGTTGACGTATAGTGCGACTTGTCAGACATATTGGGTCATATGGGATTTACCCGTTTTCTCCCCCGATTGAGATATCCTCTGTTTCGCCCAAGAAATATTGTATTGATTGAAGAATCAATCATTCGGAGCGTGAAGTGAAATTAGATCAATTTATATTGAGGATCAATATTATCAATTAGAAGAATTTATGGTTGACTTGGACTAATAAAATCAAGTATCCAGGCTCCGTTCAGAAAATACCAAATTGGTAATAGTAATATATGTACAATTACCACTTGTAGCATAGACGATTCTTAGTATTTAATTATAGGGGTGATCTCAAACTGCCATGCCAACCAGTATGATGAATACATCGAATAGTTTGGGGGAGGCATGAAACGAATTGAAAAAAGTCGTAGCAAAAAGAAATGGTACTGAGATCATTTGTCCTATATGTGCAAATAGAATTCGGGTAGATCTTTCCCCGGAGTAGAACATGAACCTAAAAGAATTGAAAGGACCCATTCAGGAACAAGAAAATGACATCGTGATTTGAATCTCGACGAAACAATACATCAATGAAGGTTAATTCAATAAAAATAAATAAGTTAAGTTCGGTAAATTCTTTTTTTTAGGGAAGGGAGCTAAAACTCATATTTTTTTGAAAAATAGAAGAAAAACCCCTTCATTTTCATTAGAAAAACAGAAATCTGTAAAAAAAAAAAAGAGATAGGATTGGAATCGACACGTTGATTCTTTTTTTCGCAATTTTTTTGAACCGTATGCATCCAAAGGTGCACGTACGGTTCAAAAGGGATACAATTTTGTCCTAATCAACCGACTTTATCGAGAAAGATTACTTTTTTTAGGCCAAGAAGTTGATAGCGAGATCTCAAATCAACTTGTTGGTCTCATGGTATATCTCAGTATAGAAGATGATACTAAGGATCTTTATTTGTTTATAAACTCCCCCGGCGGATGGGTAATACCAGGAATAGCCATTTATGATACTATGCAATTTGTTTCGCCTGATGTACATACAATATGCATGGGATTAGCCGCTTCAATGGGATCTTTTATTCTGGTCGGAGGAGAAATTACCAAACGTCTAGCATTCCCTCACGCTTGGCGCCAATGAGTTTGAAAAAAAAAGAAGAAGACTATGCCTTCGCCATATCGAATGTGAATAATAGGTAATAATAGCATGGCACTTCGAGTTCGATATGAACAAACTATTATTGTTTTTCCTAACACGAGATTTTGTATCGAGATAGTAGTATGAAACAAAGGTTATTTCCGATTTGATTTTATTTATGTGTCGGGAGTACATTTTTAGCGTCACAAACCATTTTTCTTGCACACCAGAAGTCTCTTTCTTATATTTATGTTACGAAAGAAAGAGTGCGAAAATAAAAAAAAAAAGATTATTTTTCCTTATTTGATCATATCAAAAAGAAACTTTGGGATTGCTAAATCGCAGACGAGATAAATATAGAAAGCAACAGAACCATCATAGTATTTTTTTACTCCTACAATACGAAAGGAAGGGTGGTAAATGGATCATTCAACGATCTGGATCGGATGGATTCTATTTTTTTCTTCGATAGAATAGAAAGGAAATTCCATTGCAGAGCCGTATGCAATGCACAAAGGATGCCTGTACGGCTGTTCAATTCTATTTGTTTTTTTTTTTCTTCTTGTTTTTTTATCCCTTACTTTAGCCCAATCGTGCGAGATAGAAGAACCGTTCATGCATGATGTTATATCAAATATTATCAGGGTTATGATTCACCAGCCTGCTAGTTCTTTTTATGAGGCGCAAGCAGGCGAATTTATCCTGGAAGCGGAAGAACTACTGAAACTTCGCGAAACCCTCACAAAGGTTTATGTACAAAGAACGGGCAACCCTTTATGGGTTATATCCGAAGACATGGAAAGGGATGTTTTTATGTCAGCAACAGAAGCCCAAGCTCATGGAATTGTTGATCTTGTAGCGGTCGAAAATGAAAATACTGGGGATTCCGTGTAAATACATGATTCCGCTTCAAACCATAATTCGAATTTTCCGCGATTTTATATTGAATGGAAATAATTCATAATCATCAATCATCCGGTTAAGATCGATCTAAACCAACCAATTTTGTTATATATATTATGATATGCCGACAATTAAACAACTTATTAGAAACACAAGACAGCCAATAAGAAATATCACGAAATCTCCCGCGCTTCGAGGATGTCCTCAGCGTAGGGGAACATGTACTAGGGTGTATGTGCGACTCGTTTAGATCATGAGTTCGAACAAATGAAACAATTTTTCCAGTACCAATCACCAGTACCAATGAATAGGATAGATAGAGTGGAAAAAGCCATTTACTATCTAAAAATAAACTAAGAAAAAAAAAATGAAGATCTATCATATACCTATATTTTTTGTGTATGAAGTTGAAATTTATGGTTTCCATTGGTGCAAATCCAATCACCTCAATTTGAGATGAGAAGCAATTCCCCATTGGTAGCATAGCAAATAGTTATCCATTAAGCGGAGGAAATAGTACTATAAGAAGTAAAAAGGTTATGTTCCTATTTTTGAAAGAACGGACTAACAAGGTCAGCTACCTAGCCAACTTTCATAATTAAATGCCGTCACTGTATGGATATCCTTTCTTGTGAAAAGAGCTATTACTGTATAATTGATTGGTAGAGCCAAGGAGAGTGAACTATACAAGTTCACAATAACATTTGATTAAATGAAAGAGGGGGCTCCGGTGTATAGAGAGGACCTCACCGTTTACGAAGTAACCATAGAAACGACGGAACCCACTATTTTTTATTTCTTTTATTTATTTAATATCGCTGGAATTTCCTATTTCCAGGTATTTTACCTGGAAGAAATAAAAAATAGTGGTTGGGAAGGTCATAGTAGCAAAAGCCATTGGAATTTCTATTTTATATATCGGAAAAATCCGTTTTGTTATTAATCAATCGGGGGATAAAAGGATGACTGAAAGAAGAGAAATCAATTAGTTATTCATTAAAGTTTAATTTGATTCAATGACCAGAGTTAAACGAGGATATATAGCTCGGAGACGTCGAACAAAAATTCGTTTATTTGCATCAACCTTTATAGGGGCTCATTCAAGGCTTACCCGAACCGCTACTCAACAGAAAATGAGAGCTTTGGTTTCCTCTCATCGAGATAGGGGCAGGCAAAAGAGGGACTTTCGTCGTTTGTGGATCACTCGGATAAATGCAGCAGTTCGTGAGAATGGGGTATTCTATAGTTATAGTAGATTCATACACAATCTGTACAAGAAGCAATTGCTTCTTAATCGTAAAATACTTGCGCAAATAGCTATATCAAATAAGAATTGTCTTTACATGATTTCCAATAAGATTATCAAATAAAAGAGATTCTATTCTAAAGTCATATATAGGAATGCTTGAAACAGAATTGAATTCCCCGGAGAGCGGCCTCCGGGAAGATAGAACAAAAATAAATTAAGAAATTTAGATAAGTAGTAGGAATGAATAAACATCTTTCAAAAAAAAGATTCCTTCTTTCCTTTCCCTATTTATTGTTTCTTATAACACAACAATCAAATACAGATTTGAGGCTTTTTCGAACAAAACATCAATCTGAGCTTGGGTTCCAATTAGAGTTTTGAATCAATGGAAGAGTATATCTATTTATTTCTGGTTCTAGGACCAGTAGTTCTAGGAATCGACTCTGCTCTCTCAAACTGTTTTTCATTATTAAGAAAAGGTAACAAAGATAAAATACGAGCTTGTTTTATAGCAATAGTAATTAATCGTTGTTGTTTCAAGGTCAATCTATTCACCCGTCTAGATAATATTTTTCCCTGTTCACTAATAAATCGACTAATTAAACTCATGTTTCTATAATCAATTCGATCCCCCGATTCAATTGGGGGAAAACGCCTACGAAAAGATCGCTTGGATTTACGAAAAGGTTGCTTGGATTTATCCATGGTTTATTCCTTATCTCTAAAATTCTATTTTTTTATTCATTTCAGATCCGACCGAAATAGGTTTTATTTGTATTTTGTATATTATATATATATATGTATATGTGGTAATGTTAAGTTCTTCCTTTTCCTCCTCCTTTGATTTGAAAGATCATACACACGTGTTTCGTTCGATCTATTTCTTTATTTCCCCATGAATCGTATGCTTGTGACAATAGCGACAAAATTTTCTCAAGTCTAATCGACTGGGTGTATTGTGTCGATTCTTTTGAGTAATATATCTAGAAATGCCCGGCGATTCCTTATTGACACCATTTTGGATACAACTTGTACATTCCAAAATAACTCTAACTCGGACATCTTTACCCTTAGCCATGAACCTCCTTTGAATTTTTGTTTGATCGACTTAACTCTTCTATTTTCGACCCGAACCTAAGAAGACGAAAAGAAAAAAAATCAATATCAAATATCAATAGAAGTTACTAACTAGAAATTCCATTTCTAAAGTTTTCGTTCTAATTATTTATGTAATTCTAATTAATATTAATAGAATATTATTTATATAGTAATAATGTAAGTAATACAATTTTTTCTAACTATCAATTATTCGTATTCTAATCCCAGTATTTCATTTAAGTATCTTTTTCTATGCTATGCTTTCGTGAAGCTTTTATTTACCTTACACTGGACCCTCTTTCCATTTCTGTTCTCCAAAATAGGATTTTAGATCCACCGGATTTTTGCTGAGGTTCAATACACTTTTTATTTTTCTTTCCTTCCTATCCTAAAGAACTGAAAAAGGGGGGGCGAAGTTTTAGTCACGTCGCGTAGAATTGTATCTCCAATTTTCTTCATTTTTTCGCATATCAATAACTAGAATGAAAAAAAAGGGAATGACAAAGCATCTGGGAATAAACGATTAATTTCTATCAATAGACCCGCTAAAGACCCAAACCATAGAGTAGTTAGCACAGGTGCTGTGGAAAGATATGTTTTTATATCTTGCATTGAAAATCCTCCTTCTTTATTGTAATACATATATGGTCAGATGCTGTAGTTCAAGATCATTTGTATTTTTTTGTACGGAATTCCTAACAAAAACGGATATGTATAATGAACAGTAGATGAGATTTTCCTATCCCTGTTCCTAAAAAAGGGGACCCCCTTCTTCCTAAGCATTACCGATAAATATTCATTCTTTTTTTATACGTTAGGTTTCAGATGTATATAATTCTTTTATTATATGAAACCAAAAAGAAGAAATGACAAGAAAATTCTATATGGATAGAGGAGAAAATAACGATATGGAAAACAAGACATGGATTTTGTACAATGACACTGTACAACAATTTTAAAAAGGGATGTAGCGCAGCTTGGTAGCGCGTTTGTTTTGGGTACAAAATGTCACGGGTTCAAATCCTGTCATCCCTACCTATTACTTCTCCTATGGGCGGTAACGAGGGATTAATTGAGTGAGATCAATTAAATAAAATCGGACATAATCTTTCATTTTTGCATACCAATGTATGCAAGACGCATTGGGGGTACAAAAATGCAAAAATCCTTTTCTTTACAATCGTATCTCCTGGCATAAGAAAGCGCTCTTAGTTCAGTTCGGTAGAACGCGGGTCTCCAAAACCCGATGTCGTAGGTTCAAATCCTACAGAGCGTGATTCCGTTTATGTTATTTCGAATCACAATAAAAAAACTTACCAAAACACAGTTGAATTGCAACTTGAATTTGACCTCCTGCAAGGAGGAGGTCAATCAAAAAAAAAAAAATGTTATTCAATCAAAGGTCCAACTGATCACCGCGTCTGTATTGTAAATATGCAGTTACAAATAATCCTGCTAAAGTAATAGGAATTAGACCTAAGACGATTCCAAATAGAAAAACTTCAATCATTTCGATTTGTTTGAGGAGATAAAAAGAAAGGTAAGATCTATCCCTAAATATTAATCTGAAAAATCCGCGAATCTCAATGACCAAGAATTAACAATTGACACGGGAAGGAGCCGTAGAATACCTGAAAGAGAAATATTTATTTTTATGAATTTGTTCATTCAATTCATTTCAAATAAGTCGTATCTTGTTCAAACCAATTAATAGAGCTGGGGTTATAGTTGAAGCAGCCAATAGAAAACCGAAATAACTAGTTATAGTAGGCATGAAAGAGCTAAATTAGATATCTTCTTTTGCTACATATGTTGATAAAACACTTACCTAAGTTTCCATTTTTTCAGATACGACGGTAAGAAAAAATCAATTGACAGAATTAGTTTAGTTCTAATTGAAAGTTCTTGATTCATCAGTCATTATAGATAGTACTAAAAAAAAAAATAGAATTCCAAATTCCATAGGTAAAAAAAATTAATTTATCCGCTTATTTAAGTAATTTTTGAATATTTGGAATAAAAGAATTGGATTTGAAAATAACTTCAATTTTGATCATTTCTTTTTCAATAGAATCTAGTCCATTTTGGAGAAAACGGCTTGATACCAACTTTTAATGAATTTTCTATTTTTAAATTTGATACTTATTTTAAACCATCGGATTCAGTTCAGTACAGTAATAGGTTGGTTAATTGCCCATAATATCTCAAATCAGAAGAAAAAAAGTGTCCCACGATCCATCGAAAAAACCTTTATTTTCATTTTTGATTTCGGGTCTAACTCGATTCGAAGA